TTGAATTTCATTAATATAGATGTAGTATTTATATTTACGTATGTATGCGTATAGGTTTATTCTTCATCCTTTTTGGAGTTTCGATGGAAGAATTCTTATAACAACGCAAGACCGTTAACTCCATTTGTTAGAACAGCTTCCATTGAGTCTCTGCACCTATCCCTTTTTTATTCTTCCTTTTGGAAAGAAGGAGTTGGCTCAGGATTGCCCATTTTTTTTAATTCCAGGGTTTCTCTGAATTTGAAAGTTCTCACTTAGTAGGTTTCCATACTAAGGCTCAAACCAATTAAGTCCGTAGCGTCTACCGATTTCGCCATATCCCCCCTTTTATGCTTAAGATCTCAGTATGACCTACTTTCCCTTTTTTATCCTTTCGTTTGGAACTGTTGAATTCATTATTATATAAAAATTCATATACCGACAGGCATTTCATCCTATTTGATTTTGCCTATTTTCTTTCATTTCTAGGGGGCGCTCATATTTGATATGGGCCAATCAGAAATAATTCTATCGTTTTTTTATCTTCAATTCAATATAGACGTATATCTATCACTATATATATGAACCTTTCTTTTCATTTTCCCATGAAAGTTGGAATACTCAAAGGATCGGGTCTTTGTCTTAGTTTCCAAATTAAAGCATAGGAATGTCTTATTCTGATCTGAATTGCATCTTTTCTATATTTTTATTATTTTTTTTCTTTATTTATGGCCTATTCCATTTTTTTTATGCTTTTCTTAAGGTAGACCTCTATAATATATCTAAAAGATAGAAAAAGAGAAAAAAAAATAAAAAATCTTTAACTTAATCTATTGTTATAGCTAGAACTCAAAATTGAAATTGAATAGAAAAAATTCTATTTCTTAATATTATATTAAAATATTATAAGAATATATTCCAATTTTTATAAAGATTTTTTTTATAAAGAAATGTATATTAAAAAGATTAGAAAAACGAATCAAAATCGAATCGAATATCTAATATAATTCGATCTAAAATTAGAATCGAATTACAAATTTTTTTGAAAAAAAAAGGATAAATGTATGATTTTTATTGTTAGAATTGGAATGGAATCAATATAAATTATCGATCGGTATAGTAATCTTTATCTTATTTATATACTCTAGTTAATTACTTACTCTATTTAATTTACTGTAATATCGATTTGAAATCGATTTATATTCGATATTTTTGATGATTTATGGATAGTTAATAGCTAAGATATAATTGATGGAATTATTATGCATGTAAAGTTTATTTTATGTGAGCCCGCTTAGCTCAGAGGTTAGAGCATCGCATTTGTAATGCGATGGTCATCGGTTCGACTCCGATAGCCGGCTTTTCTCTATTTGTTCTATTTGTTTATATTATTGAGAATGTTTCTTTGAAATTAAAGAATAAAGACACCTTTCCTTTTTCAAAAGGTCGACGATTTTTTATGTCATAGAAACTTCCAACTACAAAAAAAACGTCAATGAAAAAGTGAAATCTCGGCAGAACAAATCAATTCCGGAAAGGATCTTTTTCTTATTTTTATATGTTGGTATATTTTGTATACTATATATTATTCTATATATTATTCTATTTTCTATTCTTTTTTCTATTCTTAATTTTCGATTTTTTTATTATCTAATTTTTAGAAAATAAATAGAATTCTTTTTTTTTTATTTAATGAAATAAAATATATATAGAAATTGTAAATAAAAAATTTTGAATCCATCTTTTCTATTTATATATTTCTTTAGATTCTATAGAATCTAAAGAAATAAAAAGAAATATACAACAAAAATTCAAAATGAAATATTCACTAAACATAAGAATAAATATATACAAACAATAATTTATACATATACAATAATTCAATTAATAATTAATTACTATATTAATAATTACTATATTAAATACAATTCCAATAATTATAAAAATGTAAATACTAAACTAAAATATGAAAATGAAATTCATAAATGAACTTTCATTTCAAACAAAAAAATAATGAATATTAATACAAAAACAAGGAGGAACTTCGGATACGTACATCTTTCATCTCACTATTCCTTCTAGTGCCATTATTCGTTCGAGTACAATTAATAGAATACTTCAGGGGATTTCGCTTCATTTAAAATTTAGTTCAGTTTTAATTTCGTTAAAAAAAATGAAATATCAATAACAATAAATAAGGAGTCTTTATGTCGCGTTACCGAGGGCCTCGTTTCAAAAAAATACGACGTCTGGGGGTTTTACCAGGACTAACTAATAAAAAGCCTAGAGATCTTAGAAACCCATCACGTTCCGGGAAAAGATCTCAATATCGTATTCGTCTAGAAGAAAAACAAAAATTACGTTTTCATTATGGTATTACAGAACGACAATTACTTAAATACTTTCGTATCGCTAGAAAAGCCAAAGGGTCAACAGGTCAGGTTTTACTCCAATTACTTGAAATGCGTTTGGACAACATCCTTTTTCGGTTGGGTATGGCTCCGACTATTCCTGGAGCCCGCCAATTAGTTAATCATAGACATATTTTAGTTAATGGTCGTATGGTAGATATACCAAGTTATCGTTGCAAACCCAATGATACTGTTATGGCGAGGGATAAGCAAAAATCCAAAGCTCTTGTTCAAAATTATCTAGATTCATCCCACAGCGAGGAATTGCCAAAACATTTGACTCTTCACCCATTCCCATATAAAGGAGTAGTCAATCAAATAATAGATAATAAGTGGGTCGGTTTGAAAATAAATGAATTGCTAGTCGTAGAATATTATTCCCGTCAGACTTAAGCCTACCTTAAAGAAAAAGGTTTAGAAAAGGTTTCAGAAAAATTAGCCCCCTTTCGCCAAACTAAATTGATTTAAGATTAAGGTAAGGGGTTTGATCCGGATTTTTCCCATTCATGTATCATAGATCGACAGAGATCTTTTTATTTCTTGTCGACCTTATTCCATAATTTTACATATCACAGCAATTAAATTCGAAATCGAAAATCTATATATATCTAGAATCTATCTATCTATATCAATCATCAATATATATAGAAAGAAGGATCTACCTCTGGGTTGATTTGTTATGGTCAGCGATGTTGGTGAGTTGGGTGAAGGTACGGAAAGAGAGGGATTCGAACCCTCGGTAAACAAAAGTCTACATAGCAGTTCCAATGCTACGCCTTGAACCACTCGGCCACCTCTCCTACACAACAATTATGACCCAGTAACAGAATGAATAGCGAGTTATTCATATTTTTGTTTGGATTGGCTAGGTAAGGTCCAACCACCCAATTCTAACTAAAAAAATATACAATTTTTGATAAAGATCTTTACTTCAATTCCAAATTCAAGGCTTGGTAATTCAAATAAAAAAGTTTTTTCTTGTGAAAGGCTAAAGTAAAAGATAGATTGTTAATATTTGCGAAGGTGATGTTCCCGCCCTTTTCTGATATGATATTTATACGGGATTAAATCAATGAATTGGAAGGAATCAACGGATTGGTGGGTTTATGTTTTTTAGACTATGATTAATGGATACCTTTCGATGACGATTCCATAAAAATTATAAAATTCCTTTAAATTCAAGTTTTCGCCAAAAAATCGATTAGTTCATAGATCTCTTACAAATGACTCATCCTGGGGCTATTTGATTGTATAGTGTCTACTGACTATGCGCATAACACAAACAAAATAGACGGTTATTCTATTTATATCATAGAATAAATAATTATTCGATTCTTTTTCCCTCCCTCTTTGGATCAAAATTCAATCAATTTCGCCCGAATCTAGAAGAAAAATTCTTTGATTCTTCAGCTTCGATTAAATAAGACTAGTTCGCCCATTGGTATACTACATTTGGATTGGATGAATTCGAATCGTATTCAAATCTTTTTTTTGATTCCTGCAAAACAAAAAGGAGCAATTTGAGTCTTTGAATATGAGTAGTAGTAGAGGGCTCGTATCTTTACATTTTTTTATATAAATATTATATTGAATTTCTTTTTTTTTTTTTATGAATCTTTTTTATGCTATTTCGTATTGTACAATTCCTTTCTTTGTAGGATCATTTTCCCCCTAGGGAGAATGAAAAGAATTTTAGAATGGATTGGTTACCTATGCCTAGATCACGGATAAATGGAAATTTTATTGATAAGACCTTTTCAGTTGTGGCCAATATTTTATTACGAATAATTCCAACAACTTCAGGCGAAAAGGAGGCATTTACCTATTACAGAGATGGTGTGATTTGATTCTTTTTTTTCCCCAGTCTTATAAGAAAAGAAAGACAAAAAATTCGGGATAGAAAGAAAAAATATTATTATTTTGATATATTATTGAAAAAATCTACGCTTATTGAAGGTGAAGTTTAGAAAGAGAACAATTCCTTCTGTCGTGTATCCCCGATTAATGCAGCCTCATATGCTTCCATTTTAGTATTGAGCGAAAGGTTACACCTATCGGTTCTGTATTACAGGTCAATCCCACTCTACTAGTCCTAATAGGCAGCATAGGGGAAAAGCACTACACCTAGAAATCAACAAGACGAAAGCTTTGTTAAAAATGACTGACCTCCCTTCCTTATCTGGATTGGGACTTAAAAGAATGGTTGGGACAACAAATATCCATCTCGTTCGTACCTTGGATACCCATATAACCATCAAAGACTGTTGAAGTGACTAATTCCTGTAAATTAGGGGGCGTTGAGGACAAAGAAATTGTTGGAGTTACCATTTCTATCTAGTACCAACACGTTTGATGTTAACAAAAGCTCCCGCGCAGGAAGGTTGGCTAGAAATTTCGTGCAAAAACACTAGCCCCGCTCAATTCATAATGAGAATAATCGATACATGGAATCAAAAACGGTTGAATATTCTCATTATGCATATAAAGGAGGAGCCGTATGAGATGAAAATCTCACGTACGGTTCTGGAACGGAGATTCTTTTAATCGAATGACGACCGTAACGGATGTCAGCTCAATCCGAAGGAAATTATGCAGAAGCTTTACAGAATT